CAATTCAATAAATATCTCTATGGATTCTCCTAATTTTAGTGTATACTACTACAGTATCATATATATATATAATTTATTACTCTTTCCCTTTTTTTGGATTATTTTTTGTTTGTTATTGTCTTCTTTATTATATTTCTTTCGAATGAATCGAAAATTCCAGAGTATATCTTTTCACGGGTCGAACCAAAAAAAAAGAAACTTCGAATATTTCCCTCTTTACTTTACCTTTATCCGGCAGAAAAAAAAGGAAAATTCCCTATTTTTTTGTCCGTGTCCCTAAATTAAATATTAAATAATAGGAGACTTAAATGAAAGTCCCTTTCTCGCATTCGCTCTCCATTGCATTGGCGGAACAAAAATTTCTGATGCATCAATATGGAAATATTTGGTACATGAAGCCATGATCTGATATCTATATCGAAATCCTATATAGATATAAACTGATCTTTTTCTGGAATCAAAGAAAGATATTGAAAAATATATTGTTCTTGTGACTCGGAATAAATGGTTTCTCTGTGGAGGAAGGGAATAGCGATTTATTCCTATGGAGCATCCAGGAACAAGAAGATTCAATCGGAAATATCGACAAATTCTTGCGTGGTCCAAGGAAATAAAAAAAAGGGTCCGCTTCTACAATTTTATCTCTATCCAATTTGAATATCAGAATAGCTGATATAGTCATGATTCAATGGGTCAGGTCCACTTACTTTTTCTTTTCTTGATTTCTAATTTTTCCGATGGATTAAATTGGAACAATGGAGAAGTAGTAAAACTTTGGTTTGTCGATTCATAATTGAGATTGGGTATTATCTCGAATATCCATGTCCCGGGACCAAAAATATAAATAATGAAACATGAGGAGGAGTATAGCCTGTAGTGACATAGTAGTCCTCCTAATAAGTGGGATTCCTTATTATCATAATGAACAAATGTTCAACTTTATACCTATAACTCATTAGAATGATAACCCATTATGCAGTCCGTTTACCTTTTTTTTATTACAAATATCAATAATATCTCTATTCTCCGATGAAAAATGAAGACTAAGGCGGGAGCTTCGTGGAAAAAGCCCTTTATCGGATTTGAACCGATGACTTACGCCTTACCATGGCGTTACTCTACCACTGAGTTAAAAGGGCCATTTTCTTCAATTCATGAAGAGGCCACTAACCACTATGAGTCTACTGCATGTATCTATGTATAGACTATATGTACATATATACATGTATGCATAGGGGGCTCATTCAAGAACAAGCCATTTGATTTACCTAGGAAGTTCTAGGGTCAAATCAAATGATTATTTCTATTTGAGAAATATCAATGCAATGAATTGTTTCGCTCCTAATTGCTTTGCGACCCATCGAGGCGAGATTCACTTGATTGATACATGTACCAATCCGACATAGATCCAAAATATTTCATCGAATCATGTGATGAAGGATTCGACTCGTACCCTGAACTGAATTCTTATAGAAAAAAAAAAAAAGAATCTTTTCGATTACTTGTCAATCCCTTCCCAGATTTACGAGTTCTACATCACCTTTTTGAATCAATCAAAAAAAAAATTCTATCATTTCTGAATTTCCTGGCTTAGTGTTAGTGAGGCATATCTCGTCTTAACGATGAGCGAATCAATGAGTGAAAATTGAAGAAATGGGGTTTTACTTTTTTTTTGTCGGACAAATCCCCGCTGAGGGGATCCTATACTTCGTCATATATATATGATGGTTCATGAATGAACAATCAAAAAATTCTATGTAATTGTGGAAGCAAGAAAGATTCTTCGGATCTAGTCATGCCATTACATTATATTGACAATTCCAAAAAACTGCTCATACTATGAGCATAATATGATGGCGATCGGGCAGGTATGCCCCTATCGTCTAGCGGTTCAGGACATCTCTCTTTCAAGGAGGCAGCGGGGATTCGACTTCCCCTGGGGGTAGGGTATTACGAAAGGAAGTTGATCATGGATTATCAATAAGCCTAGAATTGATTCTTCCTGGGTCGATGCCCGAGCGGTTAATGGGGACGGACTGTAAATTCGTTGGCGATATGTCTACGCTGGTTCAAATCCAGCTCGGCCCAATAATTCGCCGATCCATGGGGATGATATAACCAATTTGTCCTCCAGAAATGCCTGATATAGAGGAATAAATAGTCCATTTTTTCTGCTATATCCCTATTTCTTTGTTCATTTGTTCCCACGCGTTCTGATCTTTCTAACGATCTAGATTAATAATCTGTAAATATAAGAAGGAGTAAAGAAAAAAAGAGTCCTTTTTTTTTCATTGAAAGATTGATTATCTTATCAATCGATGTGGCAATAACCACAGGATTACTAGTAATCCGTGTCACTCTCACTATAGTTCATATCCATGTGAATATCAATCACTCGTGTTTCTGGTAAAACACGGCAATTATAAATATAAAGAAATTATAAGAATATGTATGAGAATATGTATGCTGTATAACTCATTTCCCTGGGATTGTAGTTCAA